TACTGAACATCCCTCCTGTAATAGTACAGGCTCCCATAGCAATGACGTATTTTGGTTCAGGCATTTGCTCATATAATCTCACTAAAGAGGGAGCCATTTTCATTGTGACTGTGCCGGCTGTTAAAATTAGGTCCGCTTGCCTAGGACTTGATCTTGGTACCAACCCATAACGATCAAAGTCGAATCGCGAGCCTATTAATGAAGCAAATTCAATGAAACAGCAGCTGGTACCATATAGAAGCGGCCATAAACTGGAGAGTCTTGACCAATTCGAAAGATCATTCGATGTAGTTGAAATAACTGAATTGGGGGTTGTTTGGTCAAGTAACGGAAACTCAATCAAATTCATAACTGTCTCAATGTAATTTTTTCCTTCCTTTTTTTTTTTTTTGTCTGAATACTCAGTTAAGACCATTCCAACGCTCCCTTTCGCCATGCATAAACTGAACCCACAATTGGGATAAGCACGAAAATTAAAGCTTCGATAAATACAGATACACCCAATACATCGAAACTCATTGCCCATGGATAAAGAAAGACCGTTTCAACATCAAAAACAACAAAAACTAGAGCAAACATGTAATAGCGGATTCGGAATTGTAACCAAGCGTCTCCCATAGGTTCTATGCCCGATTCATAACTAGAGAGCTTCTCTGGTCCTTTACTAACCGGGGCTAAAACTCCTGAAATTACAAATGCCAAGATAGGAATAACGCTTGATATTATTAGAAATGCCCATAAAATATCATATTCGTGAAGCAGAAACATAAATGTACTCCTATTAATGTGGAATATGCTTAATTATTCTAGTTGGCATTGTCAATTCATCCAGAACTTGTTTTCCTAGGTGAAACAAGAATTTTTTTTAATCAAATCAAAGTGTATAGTTCAGAGTTTGTTTGCTGCGTGGCATGTCTTGTTTAGAGATTCATCCAACGGAATCGGGATTCCGTTTTTGATTTTGATTCTATTTAGATATGGTGTAGAAATAAGGCGCTCTTACACAAACAAAACTCTCTCACTTTGTCTCGCTTTCTCTATTCTCTATAAAAAAATAGATATAAGATTAAAAAATATTAAATAAAAAAATTCTAAATAATAAAAATAATTTAATTAAATACTAAAATATACTAATCTAACCTAATAGAATATTCTATTACTAATGTATTCTAATGAATAGTAATACTATAACTATGTTTCATAATTCTGAAACGTAATACTATGTTTTTGTTTTTTTCTTGATATTTCCTTATATTTATTTCTTTGTATTTTATATTTAGAAATATATATTTCTTATATAAATTATATGTAAATATATAATTTATGTAATGTATAAATAATAAAATGAAATAAGATAATGAAATATTATCAAAAAATAATATCAAACATAACATAGTTATTATCAAAACCAATAATTTTGGGGGGGGTAAAAAATGTCTAGGGATTTCTAACATATTCGAAGTATTCTTTTCATTAAAATCCAGGTAAAGGATCGTCGTTGTTTCTATTGATTTTATACAAATACGAATACGTAAACACAATCTAATGCATCGAACTATTATATTTTCTTTCTTTTTCTTGTCCTAGATTTGACACATACTGATCTGATTAGATCCATTGGAATGAATTATTGTTTTTATTTTCAGGTACCTATGTATTTACATGAATATGTGGTAATGCTTTCATTTCATTTCTATGAAACAACCAATGGTCTGGTCTGTCCAGTCTATAAACAAGTACTAATGAGGAAATGAAAACTATACTAAACAAAAATAGAATGTCTATACAAAAATAGACAAATAGAATGTATTAGGGCTATACGGACTCGAACCGTAGACCTTCTCGGTAAAACAGATCAAACTGATTATTATCGAAATGATTCGAACTGTTTCAAAGACCCAACATGCATTTTGTTTGTTGCATTGGGCTCTTTCATCAACTGATGTAAAGATCAGTTAGTCCACCATATTTTTTCTTTACAGGAAGATAATGAGCTGGCTCCATGTGCTCTGATTCATTATTTGTATTCAGATCTAGTAGCAATACCAAAGTGTTTCAAAGAAGGGTTACCTTGACTTAGGTCTGCCTTCGGCTTAGATCAACCTAAGTTAAATGGAGTCTCTATCGTTCCGCTGCAAGAGTCGAATATGAGACTTCATACACCTTAAAGTTCATAGGATGAAAGGAGGTTTTTTTGAAGCCCTTATACTCATTATGCCTAGCATTGAATGGGCTGGGTATTTACCTTATCAACTATCAAATCAATGACGGGTTCTATTTGATTTGGCACCTAAATTCGCACCAAAATCGGACCGAACCAAATATTTGTCATGCTATTGTTCTCTCGAATCTATGGAGTAAGACATTGATTTTTCAATAAGATCAACTATGTTCATTGCATAATAAGCTCCCTTGAAAAGCATTGGCGCACGTGTAAACGAGGTGCTCTACCTAACTGAGCTATAGCCCTTGTCATAGATATCTTAACATATAGATAATTTCTTGTCAAGATGGATATTTCCTAATCTCACATGATAACTCTTTGATCCGTTTACTGTTAACAGATTGGTATTGCTTAGAAATTATATTCTATCTATAATCCCCGAGGTGATGGGTCTTCTTTTGCGGTGATAAATTACCTACTTAACTCAGTGGTTAGAGTATTGCTTTCATACGGCAGGAGTCATTGGTTCAAATCCAATAGTAGGTAGAACTTATTAGATACCGGAGTCAATGCAATGGTATCTAATAAGTTTTTCTACCCATCCTCCTTTTTTCGTTGTATCAGATTAGACTTGATTGTCTTCAATTGGCAGAATCTAAATGTGGTGTATAAAAAAGAACTTCTAAAAAACTTCTTTTGATTATTTTGATGTATTGACTAGTAGGAAATAACATTGACAGCCTCTACTCGTGTCCTAGCTCGTCTGAGAGCTAGATTCGCTTCAATCACCTGTCTCTTACCCTCAGCTCTACTCAAGTTAGCTTCAGCTATTTTAAGAGTTTGTTGAGCTTCTTGCGGATCAATGTCAGTACTCATCTCCGCATCATTTCCTAAAATGGTGATCTCATTATTCCCTATTCTAGCAAAACCACCCATCAGAGCCACCGTTAACCATTGGTCGTTGAGGCGTATTCTCAAAAGACCTATATCTACAGCCGTGGCAATAGGGGCGTGGTTCGGTAATACACCAATTTGGCCACTATTTGTAGATAAAATGATTTCTTTCACTTCTGAATCCCAAATAATTCGATTAGGAGTCAGTACACAAAGATTTAAGGTCATTTCTTCAAATTGCTCTCCACTTCTAAGTTCATAGCTTTCGCGGTAGCTTCATCGATGTTACCCACCAAATAAAAAGCCTGCTCGGGCAGACCATCTAATTCTCCGGAAAGGATCAGTTGAAACCCCCTAATTGTTTCTGCAAGACCAACATATTTTCCTGGAGAACCAGTAAATACTTCTGCCACGAAGAAGGGTTGTGATAAGAAACGCTCAATTTTTCGTGCTCTTGCTACAGTTAAACGATCCTCCTCGGATAATTCGTCCAACCCAAGAATAGCTATAATGTCCTGAAGTTCTTTGTAACGTTGTGAAGTTTGCTTAACTCTTTGCGCAGTTTCATAATGTTCCTCGCCAACGATCCGAGGTTGTAACATAGTTGACGTTGAATCTAAAGGATCTACTGCTGGATAAATACCCTTGGCAGCTAATCCTCTTGATAGTACGGTAGTAGCATCTAAATGTGCAAATGTAGTGGCAGGAGCAGGGTCGGTCAAATCGTCCGCAGGTACATAAACTGCTTGGATCGAAGTTATAGATCCCTCTTTGGTAGAAGTAATTCTTTCTTGCAAAGAACCCATTTCTGTACTAAGGGTAGGTTGATAACCCACTGCAGAAGGCATTCTCCCTAATAATGCGGATACTTCTGATCCTGCTTGGACAAAACGAAAGATATTGTCGATGAATAGAAGCACATCTTGTTCATTAACATCCCGGAAATATTCTGCCATAGTTAGGGCAGTCAAACCAACTCTCATACGAGCTCCCGGCGGTTCATTCATTTGACCATAGACTAAAGCTACTTTTGATTCTGCAAGATTTTTTTCATTAATTACTCCGGATTCTTTCATTTCCATGTAAAGATCATTTCCTTCACGAGTACGCTCTCCTACTCCGCCAAATACGGATACGCCTCCATGAGCTTTGGCAATGTTGTTGATCAATTCCATGATGAGTACTGTTTTACCTACTCCAGCTCCCCCAAATAGTCCGATTTTTCCTCCACGGCGATAAGGAGCTAAAAGATCTACCACCTTAATACCTGTTTCAAAGATTGATAATTTCGTATCTAACTGTATAAAGGCAGGCGCAGATCTATGAATAGGAGATGTTGTGCGAGTATCTACAGGACCTAAATTATCAACAGGCTCTCCAAGAACGTTGAAGATTCGCCCGAGAGTAGCTCCGCCGACTGGAACACTTAGAGGAGCTCCCGTGTCAATCACTTCCATTCCTCTCATCAGCCCATCTGTAGCACTCATAGCTACAGCTCTAACTCGATTATTTCCTAATAATTGTTGTACCTCACAAGTCACATTAATTTGCTGACCGACAGTATCTCGACCCTTAACTACCAAAGCGTTATAAATATTAGGCATTTTGCCCGGGGGAAAAACGACATCCAGTACTGGGCCAATAATTTGAGCGATACGCCCTAGTTTTTTTTCTTCAAGTGTGGAAACCGCAGGGCTAGAAGTAGTAGGATTGATTCTCATAATTATAATAAAGTGAAATATGTCGAAATCCTTTTTGGAATAATACCAAATCGAAAATAAATGTCCGATAGCAAGTTGATCAGTTAATTCAATAAGAGATAAATGGGAGATAGCACTCGATTTAGTTGGTACCGCCCAACCGAATCCGATTCAATCGTTTACTCATTGAATGAGTAAATTTTCAAGTTCAGCCAATCCTTTTTTTCAAAAAAAAAATTGTA